GTTAAATATAATGTTGGATTTTTTAGCATTGGGGCATACCTTAAAAGTTTACTAGGGGTTACTAGGTTAAATTTTTAGACAAAAGTGTGGCAATAAATGTGATGTGTATGTATATATATATAATGTGAATAGCTAACCCATATTTCAACTTGCTAGCTTATACGTTCTCGAGCCTTCCTTGGTTTAGGGGTTTGACAAGGATAACAGGATTTGCTGAGCGTAGGGGGTAGGGGGGTTTGTCGCGCAGAAACCGAAAGGGGGGGCATATATATAAGGGTAAGTTGAAGAAGGAATGTATATGTTATGCACTTGAATTAAAAGTATGTAATTCTTAAGTTATGTCTTTCAATGATTAACCTACTTTAACTTAAGCAAGGAAAATGTTCAACCTTATTTACTTATTTGAGCCTGCACTCTGAAATGCAAAATGAAAGGAAACCAGAGAAAAATACCAGATGCATATAAAAGAATGCTCGGCATGTGGGGTAACGAGGAGTATGTAATTACACCATTAATCAGATGCCAGTAAGATTTTCCGAGTGTGGAATATTACAGTCATGTCCGTGAAATAGGAGCCAGATGCAAGGAATAATTCACTCCATACCACACCTACGATATGTGTCCCTGATTCTATCATGAATAGAATGTTTTAATTTAAACCAGTTGGTGGTCTCTTACTACATTAATATAGTCTAGTTAAATCTTAGTTGTTTATTTCAAGGAAAAATTTGAGTGCCATTTTTAGGGGATAAATATATCTCCCTGGTTTAAATAAGTTATTTGTGAATTTTAATATTTTGGTTTATGTGCGTTTTAGACGTTAGTACTTGCTTTATGGTTAAAATAGATGAATGGTGATAATACATATGTATGTACTTATTACATTATGTAATATTATACATAATATGTACTATACCATACTGGTTACTATCAGAAGATAGTTTAATTTAGAATTCTGGCTTTGGGAGCCAGGGGTGGGAGTTAAAATCTCCTTCTTCTGGGCGCTAGGGAGGAATTTAACCTCCGATCTTCGGATTACAAGACCGATGCTTTTATGCTAAGCTACTAGGGCAAGCTCATTTTAGTGCTTTGTTTTCCACTCATCCTGCTAATGGAATAAAGATAAGGAATAGCGCGAAATAAAGGACTGATGCGATTTGTCCAATAATAATGTACGGATGTTCTACAGGCATGCCTCCAATTCATGTAAGGATAATCATGTCCGCTACTAAGGTTCAGAATAGAAATTGAGTGATGGGACGGAATGTTAATCCTCGTTGTTTAGAGGTGTGCAGGATTGGCACAACTATTAATACTAGGATTGAGAAAAGTAATGCTAGTACTCCTCCTAGTTTGTTTGGAATAGATCGTAGGATTGCGTAGGCAAATAGGAAATATCACTCTGGCTTGATGTGAGGGGGTGTAACTAGCGGGTTGGCAGGGGTGAAATTTTCTGGGTCTCCTAGGAGGTTTGGGGAAAATAATGCCAATGATGTTAGAGCTAGAAGTATTAGGACGAAGCCCAGTAGGTCTTTATATGAAAAGTAGGGGTGGAAAGAAATTTTATCTGCGTCGGAGTTTAGTCCTGCTGGGTTGTTTGATCCTGTTTCGTGTAAGAATAGTAGGTGTAGGATGGTTGCGGCGGTAACTACAAATGGAAGGAGGAAGTGGAATGCGAAGAATCGTGTTAGGGTTGCGTTATCTACTGAGAATCCTCCTCAAATTCATTGAACTAAGGTGTCTCCTATGTAAGGTACTGCAGACAATAGATTTGTAATTACTGTGGCCCCTCAGAAGGATATTTGTCCTCATGGGAGGACATAGCCAACGAAGGCTGTTATCATAACTAGTAGCAGGAGTACTACTCCAATGTTTCAGGTTTCTTTGTACAGGTAAGATCCATAGTATAGGCCTCGGGCAATATGTATATAGATGCAGATGAAAAAGAATGATGCCCCATTAGCATGTAGGTTACGAATAAGTCAGCCGTAGTTAACGTCTCGGCAGATGTGAACAACTGATGAGAATGCGGTTGAGATATCGGAGGTGTAATGTATGGCTAGGAATAGGCCGGTTAGAATCTGGGTAATTAGACATAGTCCTAGCAGTGATCCGAAATTTCATCATGCGGAAATATTGGAGGGTGTTGGAAGGTCGACTAGCGCGTCGTTGGCGATTTTTATTAGTGGGTGGGTTTTTCGTAGGCTTGCCATTAGTTCTTGTAGTTGAACTACAACGGTGGTTCTTCAAGTCACTGGTCTCGGTTAAAGTCCGAGCAAGAATTATGACTTATCTCATGTTTTTATTATTGGTAGCTTTGGTCGTGGGTCTAATTGCTGTTGCTTCTAATCCTACTCCTTATTTTGCTGCTCTAGGTTTAATGGTTGCAGCAGGGGTTGGGTGTGGGATTTTAATTGGTTATGGAGGCTCTTTTTTATCTTTGGTTCTTTTTTTGATCTATCTGGGGGGAATGCTTGTGGTTTTTGCCTATTCGGCAGCTTTGGCTGCTGAGCCGTATCCTGAGGCTTGGGGGAGTCGTTCTGTGGCTGGATATGTAATAATTTACTTATTGTGTGTAGCTCTGGCAGCTGGATTATTCTGAGGAGGGTGATATGAGGGTTCTTGGGTGGTCGTTGATGGCTTAAAAGAGTTTTCTATGTTACGTGGTGATGTTAGTGGTGTGGCTGTTATATACTCTTTTGGTGGGGCTATGTTGGTTATTTGTGCTTGAGTGCTATTATTAACTCTACTCGTGGTGTTAGAGCTTACTCGGGGTTTAAGTCGCGGGACACTTCGAGCTGTTTAGACAAGGGTTAGTAGAATAGCCAAGGCTATGGTTAAGAGGAAGATGGTTAAATATGTTTTAATTATTCCCCGTTGGATGTCGCTTGTAACTTTCGACATTATCATTTGGGTTAAGGCTAGTCCTTTTGGTCCTGTAATTTCAAGCCATGTTTGGTCAAGTTTGGTGGCGATTGATTGTCCTAATACTAGATTGAGTTTGGGTGGAAGTCGATGAATTGTTGCGGGAAAGTAGCCTAGTATGTTGGAAAAATGGTGTATGGAAATTGTGGGGGTAATTTTGATTTGTTTATTAGTTACGGCTGTAAGTTCCATGGCCACTAGAAGTCCAGTAATAGTTACTATAAGGGCCGCTAATTTTAGGGTGGTTGGCATTGTTATAATTGGTGTTTTTGAGGGTAAAAAGTTGGATGTAATAATAAGTCCTGCAATAATACTTCCTCAGGCAAGCCGTTTAATAGGGTTAATAACCAATGGATTATTTTCATTGATGGGGGATAGTGGTAAGAATCGTGGGGATCCTATTGTTACGAAGAATACTACTCGGAAGCTGTAGACTGCGGTAAATGAGGTAGCGATCAGTGTAAGGGTTAGGGCTCAGGCGTTAAGGTAAGAGGTGTTTAGGGCTTCAATAATGGCATCTTTGGAGAAGAATCCGGCTAGGAATGGGGTTCCTGTTAGTGCCAGGCTGCCGATTGTAAGGCAAGTTGATGTAGCAGGCATTAGGTTTTGGAGGCCTCCTATTTTTCGGATATCTTGTTCATCATTTAGGCTGTGAATGATTGATCCTGAGCACAGGAATAGTATTGCTTTAAAGAAGGCATGTGTGCAGATGTGTAGGAATGCTAATTGTGGTTGATTAAGTCCGATCGTAACTATTATTAGTCCTAGTTGGCTGGATGTTGAGAAAGCTACAATTTTTTTGATATCATTCTGGGTTAAAGCACAAGTGGCTGTAAATAGTGTGGTTAGTGCTCCTAGGCAGAGGCAAATTGTTAGTGCTAGGTTATTGTTTTCTATTAAGGGGTGGAGGCGGATTAGTAGAAAAATTCCTGCAACTACTATTGTGCTGGAATGAAGTAGGGCAGAGACTGGCGTGGGGCCCTCCATGGCAGAAGGGAGTCAAGGGTGAAGGCCGAATTGGGCCGACTTTCCTGTTGCTGCTAGGATTAACCCAATAAGGGGAATAGTTATATCAAAATTTTTAGATAGGAAGAAAATTTGTTGAATTTCTCAGGAGTTAAGGTTTATTGCAAATCATGCTATACTTAAGATTAGGCCAATATCCCCGACTCGATTGTAAATAACAGCTTGGAGGGCTGCTGTGTTGGCATCCGCCCGTCCGTACCACCATCCAATTAGGAGAAATGATATAATTCCAACCCCTTCTCACCCAATGAAGAGCTGGAATATGTTGTTGGCTGTAACTAAGGTAATTATAGCTACTAGGAATAGTAGTAAATATTTGAAGAATCGATTAATATTGGGGTCCGAGTGTATATATCATAGTGCAAATTCTAGAATTGATCATGTAACGTAGAGGGCGATTGGGGTGAAAATTAGGGAGTAGTGGTCAAATTTGAAGCTGATGTTCGTGTCAAATAAGTGTGTGTTTATTCAGTTTCAGTTTGTAGCAATACTTTCTATTCCTTGGTCTAGAAAAATTATGAGTGGTAGAAGGCTAATGAAGAAAGCGGTACTGACGGCGGTTTTAACATGTGTATTCGCTCATTCTGGTTTTTGTGGCTTTGGATTTAATGTTGTTAATAACGGGAGCATGAGAATGATAATGACTAGGATGAGTGAAGATGTTATAATAAGGGTTGTTGAATTCATAGCCTCCGCTTGGATTTGCACCAAGAGTTTTTGGTTCCTAAGACCAATGGATGAACTGTTATCCTTCAGGGGCTTAAGGAAGCCGTGGAATTTAACCTCGGTGCATAAGGATTAGCAGTACTTATTGATTCCTATCCTTCCTCGGTGAGTAAGGAGATTTTAACTCCTGTCATTAGAATCACAATCTAATATTTTGGTTAAACTATACTTACTAATAGCATCAACCTCATATAAGTTCTGGTTTTGATACAAGTAGGATTACTGGGATAAGGTGAAGGGCTATTAGTAGGTGTTCTCGGGTATGAAATGGTGGGAGTTTTGTAATATGACTTGGTGTTGGGCCTCGTTGAGATATTAGGAATATATATAAGGAGTAGCCGGCTGTAATTAGTGTTCCTGCCCCTGTCAGTGCAATAGTTCATGGTGATCAATTAAATAGTGTTGTAATGATCATAAGTTCTCCTATAAGATTGGGTAATGGGGGTAGCGCCAGGTTGGCTAGATTAGCGATAAATCATCACACTGCTGTCAGTGGAAAAATTATCTGCAGTCCTCGAGCAAGAATTATGGTTCGGCTATGTGTTCGTTCATAAGCTGTGTTGGCTAAGCAGAATAATATTGAGGAGACTAGTCCGTGGGCAATTATAAGAATAATAGCTCCTGAAAACCCTCAGGGGGTCTGAATTAGAATCCCGCCTGCTACAAGTCCTATATGACTTACGGATGAGTAAGCGATTAGTGATTTAAGGTCGGTTTGTCGAAGACAAATCGATCCTGTCATGATAATGCCCCAGAGTGCTAGAATAATGAATGGATAAATTAGTTCTTTTGATAGTGGGTCTAGTATAATTATCATTCGTATTATTCCGTAACCTCCTAGTTTTAGTAGCACTGCGGCTAGTACCATGGAGCCTGCAACTGGGGCTTCTACGTGCGCTTTTGGTAATCACAGGTGCACCCCATATAATGGTATTTTTACTAAGAATGCGATTAGGCAACCTGCTCATCAGATTTTGTGGCCTCAGGAGTTTGAGAGTATTGGTTGTGAATATTGAATTACTAATATTGATAAGCTTCCTGTGGATTGTTGGAGAAGTAATAAGGCCACTAATAGTGGAAGGGATCCTGCTAAAGTGTAAAATAGGAAATAGGTTCCCGCGTTAAGGCGCTCAGTTTGGTTTCCTCACCGGGTAATAATAATGAGGGTTGGAATCAGTGTGGCCTCAAATATAATATAAAATATAATGATTTCTGTGGCACCGAATGCTATAATTAGGAAGGTTTGTAGGGAGGTAAGGAGCGTAATGTATAGGCGTTGCCGGCTGATTGGTTCTGGGTTAATATGGTTTTGGCTAGCCAAAATTATTAATGGGAGGAGTCAACATGTTAATACTAGTAGCGGGGTTGATAATGGGTCTGTGGCTAAGTATGAGTTTGATGTGGTTCACCCGGTTTCTGATGTTCATTTTAACCATGAAAGGCTAGTTAGGGCAATTAATAGGCTGTGTGCGGTTGTAGTTGTTCATAGTCATTTAGGGGAAGTTAACCAAATTGTTGGGAATAACATAATGGTGGGGATTAGGACTTTTAACATTGTAGTAGGTTAAGGTTTTGTAGGCGATCTGTCCCATGGGTCCGGGCTGTGGCTACTAAAAGGGCTAGGCCTGTGCTTGCTTCACAGGCGGAGAAGGCTAGTAGTAGTATAGGGGCGGTGGAGAAGCTTGTCGATTCAAATTGTAAGGCTCATAAGGCTAATGCAATAAATAAGGATAATATTATTCCTTCTAAGCATAGGAGTGCTGACAATAAGTGGGTGCGGTGGAATGCGAGTCCTATTAAACCTAAAATGAATGCTGAGCTAAAGCTGAAATGTACTGGTGTCATAAGGGGGTTATGGACTTAAACCATAATTTTCTGAGCCGAAATCAGAGGTCTTGTTTTGGACTAACTCCCTACTCTGCTCATTCTAGGCCGCCTTGGGTTCACTCGTAGATTAGTCCTAGGGTAAGGAGAATTAGGACTGTAGTGGCTCAGAAGAATGTCGCAGTGGGGTTGTGGAGTTGATCTCCTCATGGTAGCGGTAATAAGAGGGCAATTTCTAGATCAAATAAAAGGAAGAGAATGGCTACCAGAAAGAATCGTAATGAGAAAGGTAGTCGGGCGGATCCTAGCGGGTCAAATCCGCATTCATAGGGAGATAGCTTTTCTGCGTCTGGGTTTATCTGTGGTAGTCAGAAAGATACAATTGCTAGCACAGATGATAAGGCTAGTGTGATGGTGAGAATAGTTATAATTAGGTTCATTATTTTTCCTTGGGGTTTAACCAAGACTAAATGATTGGAAGTCATTTGTACTAACTTTGATACTAGAAAAATTATGAGCCTCATCAGTAAATAGATACGTAAAGGAATAGTCAAACTACATCGACAAAGTGTCAGTATCAAGCGGCGGCTTCAAAGCCGAAGTGATGTTCAGATGTAAAGTGGTATTGGATTTGACGAAGAAGGCATACGGCCAGGAATGTTGATCCAATGATGACATGTAGGCCATGAAACCCTGTGGCTACGAAGAATGTAGAGCCGTATACGCCGTCTGCGATTGTGAAAGGAGCTTCGTAGTACTCCATAGCTTGAAGGGCAGTAAAGTAAAGACCTAGTAAAATTGTAAGTGCGAGAGATTGGATGGCTTGTTTGCGTTCACCTTCTATGATGCTGTGGTGTGCTCATGTAACTGTCACTCCAGATGCTAATAGAACGGCTGTATTAAGTAGGGGAACTTCGAAGGGGTCTAGTGTGGTAATTCCTGTTGGGGGTCAACATCCTCCTAGTTCTGGTGTGGGGGCTAGGCTTGAGTGATAAAATGCTCAGAAGAAGCCTAGGAAAAAGAACACTTCTGATGTGATGAATAGAATTATTCCATAGCGTAGGCCTTTTTGTACAGGCGGTGTGTGGTGGCCTTGGAAGGTTCCTTCTCGAATAATGTCGCGTCATCATTGATATATTGTAAGGAGTAGGAGAATTAATCCAAGAGTTATAAGTGTTGTTGAGTGGAAGTGAAACCAGATTGCTAGGCCGGATGTCATTAGCAGGGCACCGACGGCTCCGGTTAGTGGTCATGGGCTTGGGTCAACTATGTGATATGCATGTGCTTGGTGGGCCATTAAACGTTTTCTTGCAGGTAGAGGCTTAGTAATAGTACAAATACATAGGCTTGAATTATCGCTACTGCGACCTCTAGAAGCGTTAGTAGGAAAAGAACAGTAGCAGTTAGGATTGCTACTGTTGGTATCATTGGTAATAATACAAATACGGCTGTGGCGATCAGTTGAATTAGCAGGTGGCCTGCTGTTAAATTGGCTGTGAGTCGGACTCCTAGGGCTAATGGTCGAATAAATAAGCTAATTGTTTCGATAATAATTAGTACAGGGATCAGTGGGATGGGTGTTCCTTCAGGTAGAAGATGTCCAAGGGCGACTGTTGGTTGATTTCGTATACCAATAATTACCGTAGCAAGTCATAGTGGCACGGCGAGGCCTATATTTAGGGATAGTTGTGTTGTGGGCGTGAAAGTATATGGGAGAAGTCCCAGTATATTAATGGTAATAAGGAATACTATTAATGAGGCTAATAAAAGGGCTCATTTATGTCCTCCTACATTTAGAGGCATTATTAGTTGATTAGTAAATCGGTTAATAAACCATGTTTGGATAGTAATAAGCCGGTTGTTGATTCATCGAGATGGTAGGGTTGGGAATAGTACTCATGGAAGTGCGATTGCGACGGCAATAAGCGGGATTCCTAGGAAGGATGGGCTTGCGAATTGGTCAAAGAAGCTTGTTATCATGGTCAGTCTCAGGATTCAGTTTTGTGTTTTTCTTCACTTATTGGGGTGGGTTCATTTGGTGTGGTATGATTTAAGATTTTGGTTGGGATGATGGTAAGGAAAATAATTCATGAAAATACTAGAATTGCAAATCAAGGATTGGGGTTCAGTTGAGGCATTTCACTAGAGGTGGTCGGTAGGCACCAAACTTTGGCTTAAAAGGCCAACGCTTTGTCCGATAATTAGCTTTCTAGTGAGGCGTCTTCTAGTATTATTGAGGATCAGCTTTCGAAGTGTTCTAGTGGAACTGCTTCGACTACAATAGGTATAAAGCTGTGATTTGCTCCACAGATTTCGGAGCATTGTCCATAAAATACACCGGGGCGTGAAGCGATGAAGGCAGTTTGATTTAATCGTCCTGGCACTGCGTCTATTTTTACACCTAAAGATGGGACGGCTCAAGAGTGTAGTACGTCTTCGGCAGATACTAAAACACGAACTGGTGATTCTATTGGGACCACTATTCGATGGTCTGTTTCTAGAAGTCGGAATTGGCCTGGTGCAAGGTCTTGGGTTGGAACCATGTAGGAGTCGAAGCCTAAGTCTTGGTAGTCCGTGTATTCGTAGCTTCAGTACCATTGGTGTCCTATGGCTTTAATTGTTAGGTGGGGGTCATTGATTTCGTCTATAAGATATAGAATTCGAAGGGATGGCAAGGCGATCAAAACTAGGATGACAGCTGGTAAAATGGTTCATACAATTTCGATTTCTTGGGAATCTAAAATATATTTGTTGGTAAGTTTAGTTGAAACCATTGCAATAATAATATAAAGTACTAAGGTGCTAATTAAAAATACAATTATTAAGGCATGGTCATGGAAGTGAAGAAGTTCTTCTATAACGGGTGATGCCGCGTCTTGGAATCCTAGCTGCGTGGGATGTGCCATTAAGTTTTTGGTTTAAGACATACAGGGATCTAACCTGCAATTTCACCTTGACAAGGTGATGTAATTTGCGTTTTACTAATGTCTTTAAAAAGAAAGTGACAGAGTGGTTATGTAACTGGCTTGAAACCAGTGTACGGGGGTTCAATTCCTTCCTTTCTCGTTAGTTTGATTGAACTTGAACAAATGCTGGTTCTTCAAATGTGTGGTAAGGTGGAGGGCAGCCGTGGAGTCATTCTACATTTGTTATAGTTAGTTCTACTGAGGATACTTCTCGTTTAGCGGCGAAGGCTTCTCATAGGAATAAGAGGAATATAATTACTGCTACTAGGGAAATGAGTGATCCAATAGATGATACTGTATTTCATAGTGCGTAGGCATCTGGGTAGTCGGAGTATCGTCGTGGTATTCCCGCCAGGCCTAGGAAGTGCTGTGGGAAGAATGTGAGGTTGACACCAATAAATATTACTCCAAAGTGGATTTTTGTTCAGGTATCATTTAGAGTGTATCCTGTAAATAGGGGGAATCAGTGAACGAAAGCTGCTATAATAGCAAATACGGCACCTATTGATAGTACGTAATGGAAGTGTGCAACGACATAGTATGTGTCATGAAGAACAATGTCGAGTGATGAGTTGGCTAGAACAATTCCTGTTAGTCCGCCCACTGTGAAAAGGAAAATAAACCCTAGAGCTCATAGTATAGGTGTTTCTCACTTAATTGATCCTCCATGAAGTGTGGCTAATCAGCTAAATACTTTTACACCTGTGGGGATGGCAATAATTATTGTTGCGGATGTGAAGTATGCACGAGTATCTACGTCCATTCCAACAGTAAACATGTGGTGGGCTCATACAATAAAGCCTAATAGACCAATGGCCATCATGGCTCAGACCATTCCCATATAGCCAAATGGTTCTTTTTTACCTGCATAATAGGCTACAACGTGTGAAATAATTCCAAATCCTGGTAAAATAAGAATATAAACTTCTGGATGGCCGAAGAATCAGAATAAATGTTGATATAGAATCGGGTCTCCTCCCCCTGCCGGGTCAAAGAATGTAGTGTTAAGGTTACGGTCTGTAAGTAGCATTGTAATTCCAGCAGCTAAGACTGGCAAGGATAGCAGGAGTAGCACAGCTGTTACAAGTACAGCTCAGACAAACAAGGGTGTTTGGTATTGAGAGATGGCTGGGGGTTTTATATTAATGGTTGTGGTAATAAAATTAATTGCTCCTAAAATTGATGATACCCCTGCTAGGTGGAGGGAGAAAATTGTTAGGTCTACTGATGCTCCTGCATGGGCAAGATTACCTGCAAGTGGCGGGTAAACTGTTCATCCTGTTCCGGCCCCAGCTTCGACACCGGAGGAGGCTAATAATAATAGGAAAGATGGGGGTAGTAATCAAAAGCTTATATTATTTATTCGTGGGAATGCTATGTCGGGTGCTCCAATCATTAATGGTACGAGTCAATTTCCAAATCCTCCAATAAGAATCGGTATTACTATAAAGAAAATTATTACAAAGGCATGGGCGGTAACAATAACATTATAGATTTGGTCATCGCCCAGAAGTGATCCGGGTTGGCTTAATTCGGCTCGAATGAGAAGGCTTAGGGCGGTTCCCACTATTCCGGCTCAGGCACCAAATACAAGATATAGGGTACCAATGTCTTTATGGTTTGTAGAAAAGAATCAGCGCGTAATTGCCACAGGTAGGGTAGCCGAGTGTTTAGGCGGTGGGTTGTAGCCCCGAAGACAGAGGTTTGAGTCCTCTCCTTATCACAGCTCCGTGGTGAAGTTACATGTTGGATTGCAAATCCAGAGACGTAGATTAGTAGTCTGCCGGGGCTTTTCCCGCCTTACTAGGCTAAGAGGCGGGAAAAGTAGATGGATGCTCGCTGGCTTGAGCGTTTAGCTGTTAACTAAAAGTTTGTAGGATCGAGGCCTTCCCATCTAGTAAGGCCTTAGTTTAATAAAAACATCTGATTTGCAATTAGAAAATGCAAGATAGAGTCTTGTAGGTCTTATCAGGAACTAGAAGATTTTCACTTCTACTTAGAGCTTTGAAGGCTCTTGGTCTAGTATTATCCTAAGTTCCTAGCTGGCTAGTATCAGGATGGCTGGGGTTACTGGTAAAAGTCCTAGGGCAATTGTAGTGGAAACTACTAGGGGGAGGGAGGATTGGGTTGCTTGGGTCCGTCAGGGGGTGGTTGAGTTAATTGTGTTGGGTGAAATCGTTAGTGTTATTGCGTAGCAGAGGCGTAGGTAGAAGTAAAGGCTTAATAGGGCGGCAAGGGCTATAATGGTGGCGGTGGTTGGGAGGTTTTGTTTCGCTAGCTCCTGGAGAATCAATCATTTTGGCATAAATCCTGTTAATGGTGGTAGTCCCCCTAGTGACAATAATACTAGAGCAGTGGTTGTAGTTAGTGTTGGATTTTTTGACCATACTATGGCTAGGGTATTGATTTTTGTGGTGTGTGACATTTTTAAAGTGAGGAATGCTGCGGATGTTATGAAGATGTATAATCCTAGGGCAACGAGGGTCAGTTGTGGGGCATATTGAAGAATAATTAATATTCATCCTATGTGTGCGATTGAGGAGTAGGCCAGAACCTTTCGTAATTGGGTTTGGTTTAGTCCTCCTCATCCGCCTACTAATGTAGATAGGACTCCCAGGGCGGTTAGCAGGGTCGGGTCTACGGCTTGGGCTGTTTGAATGATCAAGGCGAATGGGGCGAGCTTTTGCCAAGTTGATAGGATTAATCCTGTTAACAGGTCTAATCCCTGGAGTACTTCTGGTATTCAGAAGTGCATTGGCGCTAGTCCGATTTTAAGTGCTAGGGCGGCGATAATTATTGTGCTGGCGAGAGGGTTTGCTATATTATTTATGTCCCATTCCCCTGTGATTCAGGCGTTTGTTGTGCTTGCAAACATAATTATTGCTGCTGCAGTTGCCTGGGTTAGGAAATACTTTGTAGTAGCTTCCACCGCCCGGGGGTGGTGGTGCTGTGCCATAAGGGGGATAATTGCCAGTGTATTAATTTCCAGACCCATTCAGGCTAGTAGCCAGTGTGAGCTGGCAAAAGTTAGGGTGGTCCCTAATCCTAGGCTGGATAATAGGACTGCGAGTACGTAAGGATTCATTGATGGAGGAGGGATTTTAACCGTCATGTTCGGGGTATGGGCCCGAAAGCTTGATTAGCTGACCCCATCTTAGAAAGTGGTGTAAAGGAAGCACTAAGAGTTTTGATCTCTTGAGCATGGGTTCGACCCCCTTCTTTCTAAGAACTGAGGAGATTTTAACTCCTGTGGTTCACCTCATCAAGGTGGCCCCTGGGCATTCGGGCACAGCTCCTTTACTATAGTTGTGGGGGGAGGCCTGCGAGTGCGATTGGTAGGGCAATATGTCATAGTACTAGGGCTAGTGTTAGGGGGAGGAAGTTCTTTCAGACCAGGTGTATGAGTTGGTCATACCGAAATCGTGGGTATGAGGCTCGTACTCAGAGGAAGACGATGGATAGTAGTGCGGCCTTGGTTATCAGGCTAATCGTTGTTAGTTCTGGTATGTTGGGTATGTGGGGTGTTCCTACAAATAGTACGGCCGACAGGGTATTTATTAGTAGAATGTTCGCGTATTCGGCTAGGAAAAATAGGGCGAAGGGTCCGCCTGCATATTCTACATTAAACCCTGAAACTAGTTCTGATTCTCCTTCAGTCAGGTCAAAGGGTGCTCGGTTTGTCTCTGCTAGGGTTGAAATATATCATATTGCGGCCAATGGTCACGCGGGGGCCATTAATCAGATGCTTTCTTGGGCTGTGCTAAATGTTTGCAGGGTATATCCTCCTGAGAAAATAATTACTGACAGTAAAATTAACCCTAGGCTTACCTCGTAAGAAATTGTCTGGGCTACTGCTCGGAGGGCTCCAATTAGTGCATATTTTGAATTTGATGCTCATCCTGATCCTAAAATAGAGTATACCGCAAGGCTTGATATTGCTAAGATAAATAGAACTCCGAGGTTGAGGTCTACTACGGGGTATGGTATTGGTATGGGGGCTCAGAGTGTTATGGCTAGGGTTAACGCGAGGATAGGGGTGGCCAAGAATAGAAATGGGGAGGATGTGGAGGGGCGTACTGGCTCTTTAATAAATAGTTTCACTCCATCAGCAATGGGTTGTAATAATCCGTATGGTCCTACTACATTTGGCCCTTTTCGTAGTTGTATATAACCTAAAACTTTTCGCTCAACAAGAGTTAGGAAAGCCACTGCCAATAGGACTGGCACAATGTAGGCTAGGGGGTTAATTAGGTGATTTATTAGAGTGTTTAACATAAACTGGGAAGAGGATTTGAACCTCTGGTGTAAAGGGCTTAGGCCTTTCGCAATTTACCATGCTCTGCCATCCCAATATATCCTTAATTTCGGATGGTTGGGTTTTAGCCCTCCCTTTATCTAATTTATTTGTTTTCATTAATTAGGGGCGGGGCGTGCTTTAAGTATAGGCCCCTCTTTTCCGATCCTTTCGTACTGGGAAAAGTAGCGTTACAGATAGAAACTGACCTGGATTGCTCCGGTCTGAACTCAGATCACGTAGGACTTTAATCGTTGAACAAACGAACCCTTAATAGCGGCTGCACCATTAGGATGTCCTGATCCAACATCGAGGTCGTAAACCCTCTCGTCGATATGGACTCTGGGAGAGGATTGCGCTGTTATCCCTAGGGTAACTTGGTTCGTTGATCGGTCTTGCTGCCGGATCATATTTGGTCAGATGTTCTGTGGCTTAGAGATGTTTCTCTTGGTTTTAGGTATTTAACCCGTTCCACTCGGAGGATTATTTTTCTTCCGTGGTCGCCCCAACCGAAGGTAAAATTACAGTATCCACTAAGTTTTTGCTTTTTATCGAGTTGTTTGACGTGGTTGAATTTTGTACCTTAAGCTCCAAAGGGTCTTCTCGTCTTGTATGTTTATACCCGCCTCTGCACGGATAGATCAATTTCACTGACTGGAAAGGGGAGACAGTTAAGCCCTCGTTTAGCCATTCATACAGGTCTTTATTTAAAAGACAAGTGATTGCGCTACCTTTGCACGGTCAAAATACCGCGGCCGTTGAACCCGTAGTCACTGGGCAGGCTGGACCTCCTATACTTATTTTTGTTGCAGGAGGCGATGTTTTTGGTAAACAGGCGAGGCTTGTGTTTGCCGAGTTCCTTCCTTTTCTTTTAGTCTTTCCTTTATAAATAGCACACCAGTGTAGGGTTAACGATTGTATTCTAAATTGTGGGGTTTTCTTGATTACTTTATTGTTCACAATACCCTCTTGGTTTGGGTTCGTTGATTTCCAGCGGCGGGTCCGATCTGGTTTACACTTGTGCTTGGAGAAGAGCAGGTCTTCTTGTTACTCATTCTAGCATAATTTCTTCCATGTTGGCATGGATTAGCCTGATATTATTAGGGGAGTTAGATTTTTTATCGGTATAATAAACTTCCTTCTGTTTGAGCTTTAACGCTTTCTGTTTAGATGGCTGCTTTTAGGCCCACTAAAACAGTGTGTTTATATATTATGATCTTTATCCTCCTATAAAGGTTGTATCCTTTGTTGAAGGGGCTGTACCCCCTTTAACTAACTCTCATATATAACCCATAGTGTCTTAATGTTATGTCTTTTGATTCGGGGTGTATGAGGCTGAACTTCTATCCATTTCTCAGGCAACCAGCTATCACCAGGTTCGGTAGGTTTTTCGCTTCTACCCGGAGCTCTTCCCACTCTTTTGCCACAGAGACGGGTTAGCCCTAATTTTAAATAGGCTGTCTCGGGGTAGCTCACCTGGTTTCGGGGTTCCAAACTAAAGGTCTCTTTGCTTGAGGGTTCTGGCTAAATCATGATGCAAAAGGTACAAGGTTTAGTCTTTGTTTTTTAATGCTTATATGGATTATTTCACTTCTCTTTCAGCTTTCCCTTGCGGTACTTTTTCTATTGCTTTGGATAGTACCCTTTCTGTCGCCCATACTCAGGTAAAAAAATGGTTTAATTTATGGTGTTGAGTTATGTTTTGTTATTAATATTGTTGAGTTATATCAGTGGTTAAGCTAGCTGTTTGGCTCAGGGTGATTCAATTTGCATGAATGTCTTCTCGGTGTAAGTGAGATGCTTAACTAACTCAGCCACGCCCTGGGTTTGATCCAAGTGCACCTTCCGGTACACTTACCATGTTACGACTTGCCTCCCCTTGTCGGTGTTCTAGTGTTAAGAACCTTGTTGCATTTTGACAGGGGAGAGTGACGGGCGGTGTGTACGCGCCTCAGAGCCGAGTTCAAAAGGACACTCTGTTTCCTTTTTACTACTAAATCCTCCTTCAAGCACTATTTCATGTTGCGTGTTCGTAGTGTTCTATTAATAGAAAATGTAGCCCATTTCTTCCCACTTCGTGCGCTACACCTCGACCTGACGTTCTGGGTTGTGCCCATTTTGCTTACTTTTGTTACCCTCACAGGGTAAGCTGACGACGGCGGTATATAGGCTGGGATGGCTAGAAGTGGTGAGGTTTAACGGGGGTTATCGGTTCTAGAACAGGCTCCTCTAGGGGGGTCTAAGGCACCGTCAGGTCCTTTGGGTTTTAAGCTAATGCTCGTAGTACCCGGGCGGACATCTAGTTGTAGTTGGATGTCTAGGTTTAAGGCTGAGCATAGTGGGGTATCTAATCCCAGTTTGTTTCTCAGCTTTCGTGGGGTCAGGTTGGTATTATTAAAGCTACTTTCGTATAATTGGACTTCGGACACCTAGAAGCGTATGACTGCCAAAGGGCCATTTGGCTTTATTATATCATTTTCCTTAACCACCCTTTACGCCGTGGTTTTATCAACTAGGGCCTCTCGTTTAACCGCGGTGGCTGGCACGAGTTTTACCGGCCCTCTTAACCCTGACTGAGTCAAGTTTTCACTTATGGCTTAATGTTTATCACTGCTGAATTCCCTTGGGGGTGTGGCTTGGCCAGGCGTCTTGGGCTAAAAATTTGTGCCTGATGCCCGCTCCTCGTCCCCGGGTGGGGGATTAAGGGCATACTCACGGGGTTGCGGAGACTCGCATGTGTAAGTTGGGTAAGAGCTGATAATAAGGTCGGGACCATGCCTTTATGCACGCGGAGTTTCTTAGGACTCATCTTAACATCTTCAGTGTTATGCTTTGCATTAAGCTACGCTAGC